TGTTCATGAGATATTTTAAAATCTGTCTTAGCATTTTCAGTGCCACACTTTATATAAGCTACATTAACTTACAGTGTAACACTGTATATAAAAACTTATTAACAAAAAAAATCTCATCTTGCTTAGTACTTGCCTAGTGTCGTAAGTATGTAGGTCTTTTTAGTCTTGGGGGTTGGCTAAAAGAGTTTCTCATACTGATTAGACGGACATTTGGGGGTAGGGGGGTTATCCAAAAAATAAAATAGATAATATTCAAAATCTATATTATTCGAAAAACTAGCTCCGGGGGGAAACAGGAAAAAGGATATATCCCTTGTTTTAGAGGGAAAAAAATGTTATGTCCCTATAACATAAATATTTTAGCCGCGGTTTTTAAGTTTGACACCCCACATTTGCAGTCCATGTTCAGGTTTTAGAACGTAAGTGCCGACTCAAGACTTTATGGGGGATTGACTTCACAGAGAGAAAAAAACATGAATGCAGGCCAGATCAGTTCTGTTGATCATGGGCCATCTAGTACAGTAAGCATTTTACCAGAGGCCTCTTAAAAAGAGATGATAGAAACTCTACTATCAATGTTCATAGATTCAAACCAACTGCCTGTATAAATAATAGAAAGACACTCTACAATTGAAGTCCTTGAAGTTTCTAAACGAGTATCGTGGGGGGCGGGTTGGTGATTTCTCGCCTGAGGGTTAGGTTAAAAATCCTAATAATACCAAAACAAAGACGTTTGGCAAGTAGATGAATGCACTATTAAGCATAGTATGCACTCTCATCTGAAAAATTACGGGAAAACAAGTAAGAGGTAGTTTTGAGCCCAGAATTTTGGCTTTGGGTGCCAGTGGCGAAAGTGAAAATCTTTCCCTTTTAAGAAATTTTTTTTGTGCGAGTCAGAGCTTTTGTTAATAATCTTGTTAAAATTCTCTTTGCAGAGGGTTTGTGGTAAATAATCATTGGCGGAGCCCGGAAAAATCGTTGGCGGAGCTCGGAAAACGGGGTTGAAAGTCGTTTTATTAATAATTTTTTCGCTGGCGGAGCCTGGAAAACGGGGTTGAAAGTCGTTTTATTAATAATTTTTTATTGGTTGAGCTTGGGCGTACCTTGAGAAGGGGCTAGGCTTCGGTTTCGGCTTACAAGACCGATGTTTTGTTTAAACTATCTAGGTATCATTTTATAAGTTTGTTTTCTCATAGGCCAATTAATGGGATTATGAGGATAAAAAGTAGAAAATAAAGGATTGAGGCGACCTGCCCAATCTCAGTAAATGGGGGTTCGACTGGTATTCCTCCAATTCAAGTCAAAATGAGGGTATTTGCTGCTAGGAGCCAAAATAAAATTTGGGATGTAGAGCGGAATATTAGACTTCGTTGTTTTGATGTATGTAATATTGGGATAAATATAAGGATTAGGATCGATATTAGAAGTGCAATGACCCCTCCTAGCTTATTCGGGATTGATCGTAAGATAGCATAGGCAAATAGAAAGTATCATTCCGGTTTAATGTGAGGGGGTGCTATTAGTGGGTTTGCTGGGATAAAGTTTTCTGGGTCTACTAGCAGGTTTGGTGTAATGAGGGCGATTAGTACTAAAGTGAGGAGTGCCAGAAAAAAGCCTAGCAAATCTTTATAGGAAAAGTATGGGTGAAAGGAGATTTTGTCTTGGTTAGAGGGGATTCCTGTAGGGTTATTGGATCCGGTTTCGTGTAAGAATAAGAGGTGAATGATGCTTACCCCTGCAATCATGAAGGGCAATAGGAAGTGAAATGCAAAGAATCGCGTCAAGGTGGCCTTGTCCACTGAGAAACCCCCCCAGACTCACTCTACTAGGGAACCCCCCACATATGGGATGGCTGAGAGGAGGTTTGTAATAACGGAGGCCCCTCAAAATGATATTTGTCCTCATGGGAGAACATACCCGACAAAGGCAGTGGCTATAACCAACAGCAGTAGTATTACGCCAATATTTCATGTCTCTTTGAATATGTATGACCCGTAGTATAGGCCCCGTCCGATATGTAGGTAAATACAAATAAAGAAGAATGAGGCCCCATTAGCATGAATATTTCGTATTAACCATCCGTGGTTAACGTCTCGGCAGATGTGGGCTACAGATGAAAAGGCTGATTGTGTATCGGCTGTATAGTGCATTGCTAGGAATAGGCCTGTAATAATTTGTGTAATTAGGCAAACCCCTAGAAGAGAGCCGAAGTTTCATCAATATGAGATATTTGATGGCGTTGGTAAATCGATGAAGGAGTTGTTAATAATTTTTAACATAGGGTGAGTTTTTCGTGTAATAGGGGCCATTGTTTTTATAGTTGAATACAACGTTGGTTTTTCAGGTCAGAGGTCTTGGTTAGAGCCCAGGTAAAAATAATGGTATATTTAAGTTTTTTATTTATAGTTGGGGTCTTAGTTGGTTTAATTGCCGTGGCTTCTAATCCTTCTCCTTATTTTGCGGCTTTTGGATTGATTTTGGCTTCTATTAGCGGGTGTTGTTTGCTGGTTGATTTTGGAGTATCTTTTTTATCCCTTATTTTATTATTAATTTATTTGGGTGGAATAATAGTTGTTTTTGCGTATTCCGCCTCACTTGCGGCAGAGCCCTATCCTGAAGCATGGGGTAGCTGGTCTGTAGCTCTGCATGTGTGTGTTTATGTAGTTTTATTAATGGCTAGTGGATTGTGGTTAGGTTGTAATTTTTCTATTGAACAACTGTTTAGTGGGGGGTGTGTGGATTTTGAGGTTGTGGGGTTTGATTGAGGCGGGGTTGGGGAAATATATGTTTTTGGTGGGGGTTTATTGGTTATTGCTGGCTGAGCTCTTTTGTTGACTTTATTTGTGGTTTTAGAGGTAACTCGAGGGGTATCTCGGGGGGCACTACGGGCTGTAAGATAGTGCCAAGATTAATAGGATATTAGCTAAGAATAATATTATATATATTTTGATTATGCCTGATTGGAAGTTTGTTGTGGTTTTGATAGGTGGCAGCATTTGGCCGGATGTTCCTTTTGGGCCTAATTTTTCGTATCATAATATATCCGTGATATGAGTTGAGATATTTTGTCCGAAGTTTAATTTTATTTTTGGTGTAAAGCGGTGAAAGATTATAGGGAAAAAGGCTAATATATTTGAAAAAGTGTAAATAGTTTTATGTTTTAGCGAGAAGCTTGAGATGTCTATTGCTACAATAAGCCCAAGGATGGAGATTAAAAGGGCTGTTAGTTTAATAATTGTTGGCATAGTAAGGATTTGTGTTTTTATTGGAAGAGTGCAGGCAATAATTAATATACCTGCAATTATGCTTCCTCAGGCCAGTCGTGTAATAGAGTTAATAATTAAAGGGTTATTTTCATTAATCAGCATGGTTGGGAGAGATCGTGGAGTTTTTATTGATGAAAAAAAGATAATTCGGAAGCTGTATACTGCTGTAAAAGAGGTTGCAATAAGGGCAAGGATTAGGGCACAGGAGTTTAGATTAGAAAGATTTATAGATTCAATAATTGCGTCTTTGGAAAAGAATCCTGAAAGATAGGGTGTTCCCGTAAGTGCTAGACTTCCAACAGTAAGGCAGGTTGTAGTTATTGGAAGTATTTTTTGTAAGCCTCCTATTTTTCGAATGTCTTGTTCATCATTTAAGCTATGAATAATTGAACCGGAGCACAAGAATAGCATTGCTTTAAAGAAAGCGTGTGTGCAAATGTGAAAAAAGGCTAATTGTGGTTGATTTAGGCCAATTGTTACTATTATTAGCCCTAGTTGGCTTGATGTTGAAAATGCTACGATTTTTTTAATATCATTCTGTGTTAGGGCGCATGTGGCTGTAAATACAGTTGTTAGGGCCCCAAGACACAGGCAAATTGAAAGAGCAGTTTTGTTTTGTTCAATCATTGGTTGAAATCGGATTAGTAAAAAAATGCCGGCTACTACTATAGTGCTGGAGTGAAGTAAGGCTGAAACTGGTGTTGGGCCTTCTATGGCAGCGGGAAGTCAGGGGTGAAGTCCAAATTGAGCGGATTTTCCTATGGCTGCTAAAATAAGCCCCAGGAGCGGGAGGGTTGACTCCTTATCAAATAAAATAAATATTTGTTGGAGTTCTCAGGAGTTTGTGTTTATAGAAAAGTATGCTATGCTTAGGATTAGGCCAATATCCCCGATGCGATTATATATAACTGCCTGTAGGGCGGCAGTATTGGCGTCTGCTCGGGCATATCATCAGCCAATTAATAAGAAGGATATAATTCCTACACCTTCTCACCCAATAAATAGTTGGAATATGTTATTGGCAGAAGTTAAAATTATTATTGCTAATAGGAATGTTAGTAAGTATTTAAAAAAGCGGTTTATTTCTTGGTCTGAGTGTATATATCAGATTGCGAACTCTAAGATTGATCATGTAACAAATAGGGCAATTGGTAGAAACAAGACGGAGTATTGGTCAATTTTAATGCTTGATGAAATATTAAAGTTGTAAATAGTTATTCATGAAAAGTTTATCATTGTTGATTCTAGTCCTGAATTTATAAAGATTAATATTGGCAGTAGACTAAATAAGAAAGAGTGCTTTACTGAGGCTTTTACTATTATTGCCCATATTTTGGGTGTTTTTATTAGGACTGATGATGCTAGTGGAATAACTAATAAAATTAGGGAGAGTAAAAATGATGAGTTAAATAATAATATTTGGTTCATAACTTTTACTTGGAGTTGCACCTAGAGTGTTTGGCCCCTAAAACCAATGGATTACTATTATCCTTTAAAAGTTAAGAAGGCTAAAGATTTTAACTTTAGGATCAGATAATTAGCAGTTTCTGTGCTTTATAGCCCTTCTTGGTGCATAGAAAGAGTTTAACTTTCATTTTTAGAATCACAATCTAATATTTTTTTAAAATTATATGCACATAGTGCCCCTGAGATAAGGGCAGGTTTTAGAATTAATAGAAGTACGGGTGCGAGGTGTATAGTTATGAGAAAGTGCTCTCGGGTGTGGGATGGGCTGATAGGGTTTAGGTGATTAGGGGTTGGGCCTCGTTGTGTGATTAAATATATGTAGAGTGTATATGAGGCTGTAATTAAGGTTCCTGCCCCTGTAATTAAGATTGTTCAGTTGGACCAGTTAAATAAGGACACCATAATTGTCAGCTCTCCTCACAGGTTTACTGATGGGGGAAGTGCTATGTTAGATAGGTTTGTAATAAGTCACCAGGTGGCCATAAGTGGGAGCGTTGTTTGGGCCCCGCGGACTAGTAATAAAGTGCGACTGTGAGTACGTTCATAATTTATATTTGCTAGGCAAAATAAGGCAGACGAAATTAAACCATGTGAAATTATTAAAATAACAGCCCCTGTAATACTTCATGGTGTTTGAATCATAATAGCGGCAATTACAAGGCCTATATGACTTACAGATGAGTATGCAATAAGTGATTTTAAGTCTGTTTGTCGTATGCAGACTAGGCTTGTTATTACTACTCCTCATAGGGCTAAAATTACAAAGGGGTATGATATTTCTTTTGTTATTGGGGTTAGAATGGCTGTAATTCGAATAATTCCATATCCTCCTAGTTTAAGTAAAACTGCTGCTAAAATTATTGATCCAGCTACTGGTGCTTCTACATGAGCTTTTGGTAGTCAAAGGTGGGCTCCGTAAAGCGGTATTTTTACTATAAATGCCAGTAGACAGGCTAACCATAAAATCTTGTCTGTATAGTTTTGTAGTACTATTGGTTCTATAATACAAAATAAGGCAATAGATAGTGATCCGGTGGAGTTTTGTATGGCGAGAAGGGCAATAAGTAGAGGTAAAGAGCCTGCTAGGGTATAGAATAAAAAATATGTGCCTGCATTTAGCCGTTCGACTTGGTTTCCTCATCGGGTAATAATAATTAGAGTTGGAATGAGGGTAGTTTCAAAGGCAATATAAAATATAATTAATTCTGTTGAAGAAAAAGCAATAATTAAGGACGATTGTAGAAGCGTTAGTATAATTAGGTAAGTTCGTTGTCGAGGGAGCGGGTTTATTTTTAGGTGTTGTTGGCTGGCTAGGGTTATTAGAGGGAGAAGTCAGCACGTAAGTACTATTAGTGGGGATGAGGTTTGGTCTACGGATATTAGTATGTTTGTAAAGTTCGAAAATTCAAAGGGAAGGTTTAATCATATTAGGCTTATTATTGCAATAATGGAGCTATTTACTACAAAATAGGTTCATAGTCATTTTGGGCTTGCTAGTCATGTCAGGGGTAGTAGTATGATGGTTGGAATTAAGATTTTTAGCATTGTAGAAGGTTTAGGTTCTTAAGGTGGTCTGTCCCATGGGTTCGTGTTGTGGCCACCATGAGGGCTAGACCGGTGCCGGCCTCACATGCAGACATAGTTAATAGCAATATTGGGGTTAAAAAATGGTGTCATGTGTTTATTTGTGTTGTTCATACAGTTATTGCAATAAATATTGTTAATATTATCCCCTCTAGGCAAAGGAGGGCAGATAAAAAGTGTGTTCGATGTAGTATTAATCCTGTAGTACTTAGTGCGAATGCCGATATGGCTGTAAACAAAGTTGATAACATAAAGTATTTTTGGAGTAAACCAAAATCTACTGAGTCGAAATCAGTATTCTTATTTAGATTAAATACTTATTCAGCCCACTCTAAGCCTCCCTGAGCTCATTCGTATATTAGGCCAATTGTAAGGATAATAAGGATAATTGTTGATCAAAATAGTGTGTTTATCGGGTGCATTTGTGATGCTCATGGGGTGGGTAATAATAGGGCAATTTCTAGATCAAACAGCAAAAATAGAATAGCAATAAGGAAGAAGCGGATTGAAAATGGTAGACGAGCTGACCCGATCGGGTCGAAGCCGCACTCATAGGGGGATAGTTTTTCTGTGTCTGGGCTATTTAGTGGTAATCAAAAACTAACCACAATCAAAGCCGTGGATAGTGTTGTTGAGAGGATCAGTATAAGCGTAATTAGGTTCATTGTCTTTTCTTAGATAATAGACTAAGATCAAATGATTGGAGGTCATTTATACTAATTGTACTAAAAAGACATGATCCTCATCAATAAATAGATACATATAGGAATAGTCATACTACGTCTACAAAATGCCAATATCATGCCGCTGCTTCGAAGCCAAAGTGGTGATTTGAGGTGAAGTGAAACTTAACTTGTCGTAGAAGGCAGACCAAGAGAAATAAGGAGCCAATTATTACGTGCAGGCCGTGAAATCCTGTTGCGACGAAAAAGGTTGACCCATAAACCCCATCTGCGATGGTGAAAGGGGCCTCGTAGTATTCTATGGCTTGAAGGGCGGTAAAATATAGACCTAAAATAATAGTTAAGAATAAGGATTGAATGGCCTCTTTTCGGTCTCCTTGTATAATACTATGGTGGGCTCATGTAACTGTGACGCCGGAGGCTAGAAGTACGGCGGTGTTAAGTAGGGGGACTTCAAACGGGTCTAGTGGTGTAATTCCTGTTGGGGGTCAACATTCTCCCAATTCTGGGGTAGGGGCAAGACTCGAGTTATAGAATGCTCAAAAAAACCCTAGAAAAAAGAACACTTCTGAGGTAATAAATAAGATTATTCCATATCGGAGCCCTTTTTGGACAGGCAAGGTGTGATGTCCTTGGAATGTGCCTTCTCGAATAACATCACGTCATCATTGGAGTATAGTTAGCAGTATAATAATTAATCCAAGAGTTATTAGGGTGGTTGACCCAAAGTGAAATCATACTGCCAGGCCAGAGGTTAACAAGAGTGCTGCGATGGCGCCTGTAAGTGGTCAAGGGCTTGGGTCTACTATGTGGTAGGCGTGTGCTTGGTGTGCCATTAAACATTTTCTTGTAAGTACAGGCTTAGTAGAAGAACAAAGACATAAGCTTGAATTATGGCCACTGCAATTTCTAGTAGTGTTAGCAGAAATAAAATAATTATTGTTATAATGGAAATTGAAGGCATTAGTGGTATTAAAACTAACACTGCTGTTGAAATTAGTTGAATTAGTAGGTGTCCGGCTGTCAGGTTGGCTGTTAGTCGTACTCCGAGGGCCAATGGTCGAATAAATAGGCTAATTGTTTCAATAATTACCAGGATTGGAATTAGGGGGGTTGGAGTTCCTTCTGGTAATATGTGGCCTAGAGCGTGTGTCGGCTGATTTCGAAGTCCGGTAAGAATTGTGGCTAGTCATAGCGGAACAGCAAGTCCTAAGTTTAGGGACAGTTGGGTTGTTGGGGTAAATGTATATGGTAAAAGGCCTATTAGGTTTATGGTAATTAAAAATATTATTAGGGCAGCCAATAGAAGTGATCAGCTGTGCCCTTTAATATTAATTGGAAGTATGAGTTGTTTTGTGAACAGGCCAAAAAATCAAGTTTGGGTTGTTAATAGGCGGTTACTTAATCAGTGGTTTGTTGTTTTATGAAACAGCAATCACGGAAGAAGCAAGGCCAGGGTTATTAAAGGGGCCCCAAATATGACTGGGCTTATAAATTGATCAAAAAAACTTAAGTTCATGGTCAGTTTCAGGGCTGTGTTTTTTCTTTTTTAGTGTTTTTGGGTGTTGGCTCATTTTGAAAATTAAAATTGTTAATTTTGGCTGTTAAAATAGTTAAATAAATAATTCATGATATTAGAAAAATAGTAAATCATGGGCCAGGGTTTAGTTGTGGCATGTCATTAAGGGTGGGTGGTCTTCACCGGTCTTTAGCTTAAAAGGCTATTGCTTCTCCATGAAAGCTTCTTAATGATAGCTCTAGTATTGATGAAGACCATTTTTGAAAAAAATTTAATGATGTTGCTTCCACAACGATTGGCATAAAGCTGTGGTTTGCCCCACAAATTTCTGAGCATTGCCCATAAAAAACCCCTGGGCGGGATGCGATGAAGGTTGTTTGGTTTAGTCGTCCTGGGATAGCGTCTGTTTTTACACCCATAGATGGGACAGCTCATGAGTGTAGAACATCTTCCGCAGAAATAAGCATTCGAATTGGGGACTCTATTGGGATAACTATTCGATTATCTACTTCTAAGAGACGAAATTGTCCTGGGGACAGGTCTTGAGTTGGTAGCATGTACGAATCAAATATCAGGTCTTCATAATTTGTAAATTCGTAGCTTCAGTACCATTGGTGGCCGATTGCTTTGACTGTTAGATGAGGATCGCTGATCTCATCTATAAGGTATAAAATTCGCAGGGATGGAAGGGCAATGACAATCAAGATAATTGCTGGTATAATTGTTCATACTATTTCAATTTCTTGGGCGTCTATGGCGTTAGTGTTTGTTAGTTTTGTGGTTATTATTGTTGTAATAATATAAAGTACTAGCGTGCTAATTAAAAAGACAGCTATTAGTGCGTGGTCATGAAAGTGTAGTAATTCTTCTATAATCGGGGATGCTGCGTCTTGAAAGCCTAGTTGTGACGGGTGTGCCATACATATAAGATATACAAGGTTTAAACTAGTAATTAGGCCTCGACAAGGACTTGTAATTGTTTTACTAATATCTTAAGAAAGTGGTAGATTGGTTATACAGTTGACTTGAAATTAACTTAGGGGGGTTCGATTCCTTCTTTTCTTGTTAAATAATCCGGGCTTGCACAAATGACGGCTCTTCAAATGTATGATATGGTGGAGGGCATCCGTGTAATCATTCAATGTTTGTTGGTGAGAGTTCTGTTGTTATTACTTCACGTTTTGATGCAAATGCTTCTCAGATGATGAATATTATTATAATTACTGCAACAAGCGAGATTAAAGACCCAACTGATGAGATTGTGTTTCAGAGGGTATATGCGTCTGGGTAGTCGGAGTAGCGTCGTGGCATTCCCGCAAGACCGAGGAAGTGCTGTGGAAAAAATGTGAGGTTAACCCCTAGGAATATAACGCCAAAGTGGATCTTAGATCAGGTTGGGTGTAGTATATACCCGGAGAATAGGGGGAATCAATGGACAAATCCGCCTATAATAGCAAATACGGCCCCCATAGAGAGGACATAGTGAAAGTGCGCTACTACGTAGTATGTGTCGTGGAGGACAATGTCTAATGATGAGTTTGCTAGGACGATGCCTGTTAGTCCGCCTACTGTAAATAGAAAAATAAAACCAAGGGCTCATAGCATTGCGGCATCTCATTTGATAGAGCCTCCGTGCATTGTTGCCAATCAGCTAAAAACTTTTACGCCAGTTGGAATAGCAATAATTATTGTAGCGGATGTAAAGTATGCCCGTGTGTCTACGTTTAAGTCTACTGTAAACATATGGTGGGCCCATACGATAAATCCTAAGAGGCCAATTGATATTATTGCTCAGACTATGCCTATATACCCAAATGGCTCTTTTTTAGCAGAGTAGTATGTCACAATGTGTGAAATTATACCAAATCCCGGGAGGATTAAGATGTATACTTCGGGGTGCCCAAAAAATCAGAATAGGTGCTGATATAGTACAGGGTCTCCTCCGCCAGCCGGGTCAAAGAAAGTGGTATTAAGATTTCGATCGGTTAATAGCATTGTAATACCTGCTGCAAGTACGGGGAGAGAAAGAAGAAGTAGGATAGCCGTGATTAGAACTGATCATACAAACAGGGGTGTTTGATACTGCGTCATAGAAGGGGGTTTTATATTAATTGATGTCGTAATAAAATTAATTGCCCCTAAAATCGAGGAGACTCCTGCCAGATGTAGTGAAAAGATTGTTAGATCAACAGAGGCACCTGCATGAGCTAGGTTACCAGCCAACGGAGGGTAGACGGTTCATCCAGTACCTGCTCCGGCTTCCACGCCAGAGGAGGCCAGTAATAAGAGGAATGAGGGCGGTAGGAGTCAGAAGCTTATATTATTCATGCGAGGGAATGCTATATCAGGGGCCCCAATTATAAGGGGCACAAGTCAATTTCCAAATCCGCCGATTATTACTGGCATTACTATAAAAAAGATTATTACAAAAGCATGAGCAGTAACAATAACATTATAGATCTGGTCGTCCCCAAGGAGGGCCCCTGGCTGGCTTAGTTCGGCTCGAATTAAGAGGCTTAGGGCTGTACCAACTATGCCAGCTCAAGCACCAAAAATTAAGTAAAGGGTGCCAATGTCTTTGTGATTTGTAGAAAATAGTCATCGAGTGATTATCACTGGTAAAATGGCCGAAGCAGGTGCAAGGTTGTAGCCCTTGTCATAAAGGTTATAGTCCTTTTTTTACCAAGCTCTGTGATGTTCAGCATATAAAATTGCAAATTTTAAAGAGCAAAGTAGCTTTTGCCGGGGCTTCTCCCGCTTTTTTCCTCAACAAGCGGGAGAAGTAGATTAAAGCTCGTTGATTGAGTATTTAGCTGTTAACTAAAAGGTCGTAGGGTCAAAGCCTGCTAATCTAGAAGGCTTTAGCTTAATTAAAGTGTCTGGGTTGCATTCAGAAGATGTGGGGTAGTATCCTGCAGGTTTTGTCAAGGACTAGAAGATTTTAACTTCTGCTTAAGGCTTTGAAGGTCTTTGGTCTTGTTATCCTAAGTCCTTAGTTTATTATTAGCAGTGTTGGAGTTATTGGTATTAATATTGCTGACAATATAATTATAATTGGGATTATATGTAGGTTTGTTTTTTTCCGTCAAATTAGGCTTGAGTTTGAGATGTGAGGGGGTGAGGTTATTGAGATTGTATATGATAAACGTAGATAAAAGAATAGGCTGAGTAAGGCTAATATGGCTATTGTGGCGGAGAGTGCATTGAGGTGTTGTTTGGTTATTTCTTGTAGAATTAGTCATTTTGGTAAAAATCCTGATGTGGGGGGGAGCCCTCCAAGGGCCATTAGAACAATTATTGTAAAGGCTGCTAGTGTTGGTGTTTTTAGTCACGAGGTTGAGAGTTTGTTTATGTTTGTTGAATTTAAGGTTATTAGTGTTATAAACATAGATGAGGTCAGGATAATGTATACTAATAGGTTTAGTAGCGCTAGATTTGGGGCAAAGGATACAATTATAGTTATTCAGCCTAAGTGTGCGATGGATGAGTATGCTATAATCTTTCGTGTTTGCGTTTGATTTAGGCCCCCTCATCCCCCTACAAGCATGGATGTTAGTGCTATCATAATTAGTAGGTTTGGGTTTAGTTGGTGGCTTGTCAAAATGAGTAAGGCTATGGGGGCTAATTTTTGTCATGTTGACAGGATTAGGCAAGTTATTATATTTAGTCCTTGTAGAACGTCTGGTAATCATAGGTGAAATGGTGCGATTCCTAGTTTAATTGCTAAAGCAATTGTTAAGATTGTTGTTGATATATGGTGATTTATGCTTATGATTGTTCATTCTCCTGTCATTCATGCGTTTATAATTGTTGAGAATAAAATTAAGGCGGAGGCTGTGGCTTGTGTTAGAAAGTACTTTGTTGCAGATTCTGTGGCCCGGGGGTGGTGCATTTTAGTTATCAGTGGAATAATAGCCAATGTGTTGATCTCTAGTCCTATTCATGCTAGAAACCAGTGATAGCTTGATAGTGTGGTAATTGTTCCTACGGCAAGACTTGATATTAATATGGACAGTGTATAGGGGCTCATTAGTAAAAGAAGGGTTTTCGCCAACATGTTTGGGGTATGGGCCCAAAAGCTTGATTTAGCTTATTTTACCTTAAAAGATAGTGTAGTGGGTGCACGAGGGGTTTTGATCCTCTAGGGATAGGTTCGAGTCCTGTTTTTTTAGTGGGATGTGAGAGGGTTTGAACCTCTATCGGCCACTCTATCAAAGTGGCCCCTATCTTTCGGGCACACGTCCTAGGATAAAGGGGGGATACCAGCTATTGTAATTGGTAGTGAGATGTGTATGAGAGTTATTGTAATTGTTAGGGGTAAGAAGTTTTTTCAGATTAAGTGTATTAGTTGATCATACCGAAATCGTGGGTAGGATGCTCGAATTCAGAGAAATACGATTGATAGTGTCGATGCTTTAATAATTAGGTTAATTGTTGATATTTCTGGTTGAATGTGGCTTGTTGTTTGGCCAAGGAATAGGATAGCTGATAGGGTATTTATAAGTAAAATGTTGGAATATTCTGCCAGAAAAAATAGTGCGAATGGCCCTCCTGCATATTCTACGTTAAATCCAGAGACTAGTTCTGATTCCCCCTCTGTTAGATCAAATGGGGCTCGGTTTGTTTCTGCTAGGGTTGAGATAAATCACATTGTTGCTATAGGTCATGCTGGAATAATAAATCAGGTTGATTCTTGCGAGATATTAAAGTTTGTTAATATGAAGCCCCCTGTTAGTAAAATAAGGCATAGTAGGATTAGTCCTAGTGTAACTTCATATGAAATAGTCTGTGCTACTGCGCGAAGTGCTCCAACTAGGGCATATTTTGAGTTTGACGACCAGCCGGACCCTAGGATTGAGTATACGGCCAGGCTAGATAGGGATAGAAGGAAAAGAACCCCCAGATTTAGATTAGACAGTGTAAAGGGCATGGGTAGTGGGATTCAAATAATTAGTGCCAGAGTTAGCGCTATTATGGGTATAATAAGAAACAGAGTTTGTGACGATGTTGATGGGCGTACGGGTTCTTTAATAAATAGTTTTAGTCCATCTGCGATTGGTTGAAGAAGGCCTACTGGCCCCACTATGTTTGGTCCTTTCCGCAGTTGTATATACCCTAGTACTTTTCGTTCAACAAGAGTTAAAAAGGCCACGGCTAATAATACTGGGATAATATATAGTAATGGGTTTAAGAGGGCGGATATAGTATACACAGTTAAGAAGAGGAATTGAACCTCTGGTGGAAAGGGCTTAGGTCTTTTGCAATTACCGGGCTCTGCCACCTTAACTTGTCCTTTATTTTAAAGGCATATTTTTGTGTGCCCCTTTACTTGTTTTCAGGGGTGGCAGGGGCTTTTTTAAAAAGAGGCCCTATTTTTTCGGTCCTTTCGTACTAGAAAAAATTTTATTATAGATAGAAACTGACCTGGATTACTCCGGTCTGAACTCAGATCACGTAGGACTTTAATCGTTGAACAAACGAACCTTTAATAGCGGCTGCACCATCTGGGTGTCCTGATCCAACATCGAGGTCGTAAACCCATTCGTCGATATGAACTCTTAGAAAGGATTGCGCTGTTATCCCTAGGGTAACTTGGTTCGTTGGTCACTTAGTGGATCATTTATAATAAATGTTTTAATTTTTGAAGTGTAATTCTAAATTGTTTGTCTCGGAGGATGTTTTTTCTTCCGTGGTCGCCCCAACCGAAAATTTGAATTATGATTATACGTATTTATTTTTTCCCTGTCGGATGTGTATAAATATATAATTAACTTATATTTAAAGCTCCATAGGGTCTTCTCGTCTTATATAATTATCTTCGCTTCTGCACGGAGAGATTAATTTCACTGATTAGATTAAAGAGACAGTTGAGCTTTCGTTTTGCCTTTCATACAGGTCTTTATTTAAAAGACAAGTGATTACGCTACCTTTGCACGGTCATGATACCGCGGCCGTTAAAATTAATCACTGGGCAGGCGGGACCTCTTATACTTGGAGGGCAAGAGGCGATGTTTTTGGTAAACAGGCGGAGCTCTTGGTTGCCGAGTTCCTTTTTAATCTTTAAATCTTTTTTGATGCTCCTGTGTTGGGTTAACAATTGTTTTAATGTATTTTCTTGTTGTTTAGTATTTAAAATTGTTAATTATCAGTGATATTTTCGTTCTGATTTACGCTTGCATATAGAGAATTTGTTCTTGTTACTCATTCTAGTATAAACTCATCTACTAGTAGATAGGCTTGATATATTTGTGAATTTAGATTTTTTTATTAGTATAATAAGGGGTTTGTTAAGTTGAGCTTTGACGCTTTCTTATGGTGGCTGCTTTTAGGCCTACATGGTTAATTTCTTTTATTAATATGATCTTTATTCATTATGTAGGTTGTGTCCTTTATTAATAGGGCTGTACCCCTATTAATTAACTTTAAAGTGCTACTTTTATTTTTTATTAATTAAAGGTACTTTAAGCTGAACTAATATTCATTTCTCAAGCAACCAGCTATCACTAGGCTCGTTAGGCTTTTCACCTCTACTTAAAAGTCTTCCCACTCTTTTGCCACAGAGACGGGTTGGCTCTGGTTAATGCTGCTTTTGAGTAGCTCGTCTAGTTTCGGGGCGGCTGACTTTATTTCTTTTTGTTAGGTTGGACTTACTAGACCATTATGCAAAAGGTACAGGGTTTAGTCTTTTCTTTTCTTTGTTTTTATTATTTATTTCATTTTTATTTCATCTTTCCCTTACGGTACTTTTTTTATTGCACATAATAAATTTCTATCGCCCATACTATTAAATTAAATGGTTTGTTTTGTTTTTTGGTAGTTAGGGTTAATTGGCTAGAATTTTAGCTCAATTTAATCCGATTTTAACGGGTATTTTCTTGGTGTAAGCAAGATGCTTTAGTTAAGCTATAAGTTGATGTTCCAAGTTCACCTTCCGGTAGACTTACCATGTTACGACTTGCCTCTTCTTTTTAGGTTTATTTGTTTATTTATTGCTTTGGTTGTTTGAAGAGGGTGACGGGCGGTGTGTGCGCGCTCCATTGCCGGTTTAAAAAGAACACTCTTTTTTCTTTTTACTGCTAAATCCTCCTTTATAGTTTTGTTTCACAAGCTTTTCCGTAATTTTCTAAATTAGAAAATGTAGCCCATTTCTTCCCATCTTATATGCTACACCTTGACCTGACGTTTTTATGTTTATAGTTGTGCCTACTGTTAGTCCTTTGAAGGGTGGGCTGGACGGTGGTATATAGGCTGTATTGGCAATAGATGGTGAGGTTTATCGAGGAATATCGATTATAGAACAGGCTCCTCTAGGGGGGTGTGGAGCACCGCCAAGTCCTTTGAGTTTTAAGCTGTTGCTCGTAGTATTCTGGCGGATAAGTCAAAGTTTATAACTAGGCATAGTGGGGTATCTAATCCCAGTTTGTTTCCTAGTTGTCGTGGGTTCAAGCTTATTTTAGTAAGGTTACTTTCGAAGTCGAATTTATTTTAACTATTGCGTGCGACAGCAGAGTTAGCTTTTAGCCTTATTTAATTTGTGTGTTTAACCACCCTTTGAGCCGACTTTATTAATTTGAGTTTCTCGTATAACCGCGGTGGCTGGCACGAGATTTACCAACTCTTTTAACTATCGCTGATTCGAGCTTGTTTCGCTTATTGTTCAATGTTTATCACTGCTGAGCTCCCTTGGGGGTGTGGTTTAACAAGGTGTTTTTGGCATAATAAGTGCCTGATACCTGCTCCTATTTTTACTTGTTAGTAATAGCGGGCATTTTCACCGGAGTGCGGATACTTGCATGTGTAATCGTAGTTAAAATTAATAGCAAGGCCAGGACCAAACCTTTG